AGAGAAAGGTAGCTTCTCTATAGATATATTCTTCATTTTTGATATTTCTAGGGATCCCCAGATTCCCGTCACTACGGATTGATTGTCTCTACCTAACTACATGGTAGTGGTCTAGGGAGCGCAATTGCTAGAGCACGGGAGAATGAAGAGTAATGATTTCAGCAAGAGCAGCCGGACGGACTACTATAGTGAGTCCAGTGACTACTAGAGTAGAGTTGAGTCAAAAGGTATGGTATAGCAGCCTTTCCGAGCGAGCCTCTGGGATCTCCTGTAAACCCCCATGATGTGGTAAAGGGAGGATATTAGGGGAAGCAGTGAGTTGAGATTCCCCTGCAGAGAGCCGGATGAGGGGAGACCTTCACGTCCGGTTCGGAGGGCGGGGATATCCCGACCCTACTATCATTATGCCTTTGCAATGTTACTTGGTTCAACTCTATTTGTGACCTTTTCTCGTATGTGGGACTCTCTATCTTCTTGGGTAGATAATCGATCGTCTTTCATTTTGATAGTTAGTAGTATTTATTATAATAAGTCAATAATAAATAATAAATAATAATCGAACTGGAGGAGCGAAAAGCCAGGATGGCTTGGTAAGCAAGCAACCTGTTATGTAGGCGCCAACTCCCATTTCTTTCTCTTCTTTCTTTTTGAAAGTCACGATCAGAATGAAAGGTAGTTCGCTGGGCCTGTATTTTGATCCCAGAGGTGCTGGTTCGACTCCAGCTCGTGAGAAGGCTTTTTTTTTGTCATATCCCTCCGCTTGTTCTTATTAAGTTCCTTTGTCCTTCCATCGCTCAACTATTTGTTGAACATTGAATTCGCCCGATATAAGATTACAACTGGGATCATAAAGCGGATTGGGCTAACGGAAAGGGAGGACTCAGTCGTTCTGCCATCGATTACAGGCAAACCTTCCCCGAGCTACAGCCCTCACTGTCGATTCAAGACACAACTACCTGTACCACAACCACTGGCAGATGCGGTATGCGGGTGTCAGGTCTAGGTCTAGATGGAGGTTCTCGTTCCATTTCTAGTTCAGGTTATGGTTCGAGTGGAGAAGCAGAGAGGGCATACCTTCCCTAAGTTGGTTAGATCGCCCGAACGAAGCTGTCTTGTCTCGCAATGGCAGAAGAAAGAGATATCATTGCCAATCGGGAGGAAAGGAAGAGTCATTTACCTCTTTCTCCCTATCGATGTTTGACCCGATTTTTCTCCCCGGGCCGCCTTAGCAGCCCACCCCATAACCCGCTTCCCTCGACTGCCTTAAGAGAAGAGGAGGGGATTTCGAAGAATGGAATGAAAATTCCAAAAGGTAGTTGACTTGCTTACTTGTTAGAGTCAGGAATCCTTGTCAATTATTTCCGCAGGGAAATGGCTCCAAAGGACCTGTGCCTCTATCCTGACGAGGTTATCGTCACCGATGGTAGTCGTTCGCGGAGTACACAACCTTAATTAAGGTCGTGGGTCCGACAATGGCTTAACTACGTCAAGTGGTACTACATGGTTGCAGTATCTCCAGGCGTAACCATCCAGGATATCTTAGACGCACCATTCGTGAACCGGAAATGGCAGGTTGAATCGACCGACTCTCAGTTGGTCCGGTTCGGCCTTGTCTGGAAGGTTTTCGATTTGGTTGCCCTAAGGCGTTTGGCCTGTTAAGCCAATGTCCTAGTCGCTGCAGCGATTACGGATACCTCTCAGGCATCTCTACTCTGTGAGTCCCGCAAAACGCTTTCTTTATGTTTTGTGAGTTGACTCCTTATGCTAGAGCCAACCTGGCCTACCGGTCTTGTAAACCGATAGTTCCTTTTGGTTTGACACCTTAGGGTGGGTGCCCTCCTTTGGGGTCCATAGATACATAAAGGACCTCATCAGGGTGTTGATAAAACTAGCTAAACCGGTTTCAGTGAGGTCAATCAAATGGAGAGGTACGAAGAGGACCGAAAAGTCCTCTCCTTACTGTCGAGTTACTACGTTCCTTGCCTTTTGAACTTAATTCATGGTACCGAAAGGTAACAGAAAGAAGGAAGTAAAAGACCCTCATTATTAGGTGTACTGTGGTACCCAAGAGTTAGGTATTGTTTCGACGAAAACAACGAGTTGTTTAGTCGAATGGATATGGCCTCATTTGAAAAGGAGGTCATTCCCAACGATCCTACTCCTGTCAGAGTCCTTACCTCGGACGACTGGGTCAATCGGTTGAAGGAGCAGGGAAGAGACGAATATTTGCCATAGGAAACTGGCTGAATCAGAGGTTATTTAACTCTGTTCATAGATGGCTGATGGATGTTATCCGTCAGATTACTATGGGTGGCATGCATGGATGTCTTTTCTGCCTTAGCCATTCTCCCTACGTAGCAACTTTAAGTAGATGATAGATGGGATGAGATGCTAGCCTTAGCGCAGAAGATCCATCATGGAGCCTTAGGTTAGGCTACTACTAAAGATAGGATGGATTGTCAGGAATGGTAGATGGAGCAAGGATGTATAGCAGGCTTAAAACACGAACGACACAAGTAGGACGCACTGAGGCCGAGGTACGTAGGTCTCTTGCTGGGCCTTTGATAAGGAATGGTCGGTTTGTTAGTCTTAATCCAGCGACTGGCCTTGCTCCGAGCGATATCCGAAGTATGGTTCGCTCGCTAGTTATATGCTTAACACATGCATCTGAGGTCAGAGGTGCCGCTAAGGTGAACGCTCAGCTTCAACTCTGACTTTCTATTTGAAGTGCACTGAAGGTTAACTATGTCAATCTACAACTCAATGTGATTGGCTTCGTCCGGGCTCAGTCTCTTCCGGCCGCCTCATCCTACTTACTCCACTCGCTATGTTTTGCTGCCAAACGGACTCTCTCGGAGGTTTTCCCGTGGATGTAATGCTTAGCAACCCGTGCGCCCCTACCCGAGAGGCAAGCTTGGCGGCGCGAGTGATGCGGTAACAAGCCGAATCCAAAGTAAAGTACCTCGACACAAATTAAAAAAGAAGATAAGAAGTGCCTATCCGCTCATCAAGTAAAGAAAGGCATCGATACATCGAGGACCAGGGCGGTGAAGTGGGGAAGGTGGACAGTAAGCTAGTAATTGCGTTAAGAAAAAGCGGTAGAAGGGCGTGAAGGTGTACTTTCTTTCTAGGTTGTTGGGTATTGTATTAGTGGCAAGCCGACTGACTGATAGGGTCACGAAGAGCCCAACGAATGAATGGAGGACCAGAACTGCTTTGCTTAACACACATATAGTTCAGTTCCCTCAATTCATCACCAACATGCTTGATTCCAATCTCGAGGGACTGAACCCGCTCCTCGAGAATGAAGCTTGCTGGCGATACCGGTATCCATCTATAGCCGTTAGTTCATCGGTGTCGGGGGACTTTGGCCCCAGCCGCCTATTGTCCCTTTCCCCATGGGGCGGGCTCCTATGAGAGGGTCTAGGGAAATCTACCTCTTTTCCTTCTTTTCGTTTTCGCTCCTTCCTTAGGTCTGTCTCCTTCGGCGGATCTTGGGACTCCTTTTGCTGGCTTCGGGCTTTGATCTTTCTCTTATCTGGTGTGGCGTCCTGCTTCATCTTTAGGTGTCCTTATTGGTCTCTATCCGCCAGTGCGTAGCTCCGTAACTTTCCCTCTCCCCAGCGGTAGCCGGAGCTCGCACAACCCAAAAAAGAAAAACAAACAAAGCGTGGTTCATGGTAGGCTCTGATAATGGTTAGGGTAGGGGTTTAGTAAAGGATCTCCAGCATGGAACGATGCTCCTTCTCATGCATGCCCATTTGCCAACATCCAGAAAACCCGCCTTCTCACGCTAATGAAAGCCCTTCTTACAGAACAACTAGTGCGAGAGCCTTTCCTTCCCCTATACAGAAGGAGACTTTCTTTTGTCTAACTCTCCAGAAGAGACCAAGTCGTTTACTTCATATTTGTGACTCTTGCCAACAATTGGTTCTTTAACTGACACTTGACTCGAACCGCTTGCCCTAGCTACTGGCAAAGAGGGAATTGATTCAAGATCCCCTTGCGCCCTACAACCCGAAAGTGACTCTCTATCAAAGCACCTGCGGTGGGCTAAGCGCAAGGAGTCTTAGAGTCTCGATACTGGGGAAAAAGAACGGCGAACAAGTAGTTGTTCTACAACCCCCAGAACTGTACGCAGCGCTTTTCAAAACAAAAACAAGAAGTGGTTTGTTTTTTCTAAGTCGCTCTGCGAAAACGGTTTTCTGTCTACGAGCGCCTGTCTGCCTTCACGAACGTCTAGTAACTCACTAGCCCTAAACCGTAACTGAAACACTCTCTTCTCCAACCAAAGCCGCCATCCAGATTCAGAAGCGGAAGCGGAAAGAGTTTACTGAAGAGGCTTTCATCTACGGCCTCCCTAATTTATGCTATCTTCGTTTCGGAAGTAGCCTAGCTCAGCTGGGGGAAGCTCCTAATGGAAATAGAGTACTCTCATTAAAGCAGGTTGACATATTACCGTTGACCTCAGACCTCACACCAGATTTCCTCTTCCCGATCCCCCGAAAAAGGGAAGATGCTCCTGTAGGTAGGAGCTACTTCACTTTTTCGGCGCTCCCTTCGAACTGATATCCAAAGATTGATTCCCTGTAACAGGATGGTTTGAAATGATGGTTTATTACAGGTTCTGGTGACATGAATAGGATGAGCATACGAATGAGCCGGAACATGGATAACGTAGTGGTTCGAGCCGGTCGAGAGTACGAGATTACTGACCGAAGACTCTTCCATTGAGATGGGCCGAAGCCCTGCTAGCGAAGGAATGCATCCAACAGTGTTCTGTCTCATTGGTCCTCTCATGCCAGAATTTGCTCATAAATAAACTTTGTTCTCCCGGAAATAACTATTATTATAATACATGACTTATGTGACTTCGATCTGAGACCTCTCGATTCAGAGAGGAAATGCGCATTTGTATCATTTTGACTCTCCCCATCTCGAATTCTACTAATTTGATATTGGACTGGTTGTGAAGGGAAGCTTTGTGGGAGAAAGGAGGAAAAGGTCAGGCTAGTCAAGGCTTTACTCAAACATATGGGATAGATTACGAGGAAGCCTTTGCCCCGGTAGCCAAGATGAAGTCTGTTCGTCTCCTGCTCTCTATTGCTGCGAATCGAGATTGGCCTCTGTTCCAATTAGATGTTCAAAATGCCTTCCTGAACGGGGACCTACAGGAATAAGTTTACATGAGTCCTCCACCCGGTTGTGTAAGGGGGGGGAGAACAAGAGAGGTCAACTGGAGTGGAAGCCAAACGACGGGGCCGAGAATCTGTGATCGATCCGAAGAACCACTGCCAGATACGATTCTGCTTCCCCCTCGTACTACCATGCCCGGCTTTCTTTCGGCTTAAGTTAGAAGGCTGCGGTGAGAATGAGGATCACTTCGGAACTCTAGGAAAATGGGCGTTTTAGGGCTCGATCTAAAAGTTCTCCAACGTGTTGCGGAGCCTTCGGCCGTGAGAGGGTCTTTTTTTTGGCTTCCTCAGGGCCGTGTGAAGCTTAGCTTGCTTTAGCAGCCACGTGATGATTCAAGATTCGTGGTAGGCGTAGGAGCTGGGCGAAGCGGTAGCGAAGCTCAGGTGGTGATGCAAGTGCGCGGTGAGCGTAGTAGCCCCCTCGGGCATGCTCTTTGTACAACCAAGCGAACGAAGAGCTAGTGAGGGCCGGAATGGAATATCGTATGTAGTGTAGAATCAGATCTGAAGCTCTTTACTAGGATTGGAACAAGCGAGGAACGAGTGACCACAAGCTCCTTCCTTACAACTCGCACCAATAGCGGCACTGAGCGGCCGGAGATTGAGAGAAAACCGCCCCTCCCCCCTAGCCGCCTACCTACTCGTGCTCGTAGCTCGATCGGAGGGAGGTAAAGACTGTGGTCCGGCGGAAAAAGAGAAGTCATCCGTATCAAGTGAGACGTTAATTGCTCAGTAGTGCTTCGCCACTACCGTAGCTGGCGGAAATAGCTTAATGGTAGAGCATAGCCTTGCCAAGGCTGAGGTTGAGGGTTCAAGTCCCTCCTTCCGCTCCTGGCTTCGTCGTTTAGTGGTAACGAGTAGAGTAGGCATCGCCTCTCGATCCAATCCGTCTTTCCCTGGCCTCCCCAACACACTCTTGATACGAAAGAAACCTCCCGCCATAGAAGAGATAAGAAAGAGATCTAAAGTCTGGGTCCCCTCGATCACCCTTCCCTTGAACCTGAACTGGTCGAGAGAGATGAACCCGCACCACATTTGATAACCTTCGAACTGAAACCCCCAACTAGAGATGGAATTCCATAACCTAAACAACTCAATGGAGAGCTCCGTGACCGGTTCAATTCAAGGGAAGGTCCACCAATAATGGAAAGGCCATTCCCCTCCCTATCCGTTTCTGGATCCCTCATTCCACGAATTCGTTGTTACTGACAAGGACTGAAAGCTTTTCGTTTTATGAAAAGGCATAGACTCCCCACTTCTTTGTCTTATTAGCGCAGGTCTTCGTCAATGATGAAAGCCGCTGAACTTCAGACTCGAGTTGAGAAAGAGGGCTAGGCCAAGGAAAGGAGGGCTTTCAGGGACTGGGGAAGACGGGTGGAGAGCTAGGGGCGGAGGTTTGTCCATTGGGATTGGGCATGGACGAGCCTCGACTGGGCCAGCATTGATGAAAATCAAAACTAATCCCATCGCATCATTAACCGGTGTAGGATTAAAGATCAGGTCCAGGATTCGAGTCAAATCGACCTTCCCTCTCATCTGAGGGTGAGGCAAGGTAGCTTGCTCAAATGTTCGTTGTTCAATATCTCGGCTGCTCAAGAAGTTGGACTAGCTGCTCCCATTCCTCAAAGCCCGGAGTGGATTCTAGGGGAAGGGCGGAGCCTCACCTTGCAGTAAAGTAAGTAGGAAGGTCTTCGTTGCTGGGACGGGTTCAAACTGGACTGAAGGGAGGAGGAAAGAAAGACTCCGATCTTACTGGGGATTCATCACTGGCTAGGGCTTTCGAATCAAAGCATGGGCATCTGCAACTAAGAGGGAACAGTAGATCGTCGATTGAAGAGCCAGGTCAGTCAACTTCTATTGATTATTGATTCGACTAGAGGGACTCCTAGCAACTTGTATGACGGGGCCCCATGGAGATGCAGGAGCCGCCAGCCGGATCGACCAATAAATGAGAGGCCAGAGGGATGGGCTCATTCGACTAATTAGTGATCCCTGGCCCTACCTAACAAAGAGATGTCCCTAAACTCAAATAAGAGGGGATTGGTTGATCGGGCAGGAGTAGGACATTCCATAAAAATCTTTCTGATCCGCTAGCTCTCACTCCTTGCCTTTTTTTCTTTTTCTCGCCGGCAGGTAGTTGACTTGCTTACTTGTTAGAGTCAGGAGAATCCATTTCTTTTTTTGTATTGTTTATAATTATGATATGATTGATCTGTAGTTCAAGGGCACTCTTCCTAATCCGACTTTAAGATGGAATAAGACCCAGACGTAGAGTCCCGTCGGCCGGTAAGGGATTTGATCTATTGATTTTTTATTCCCTTCAGTCCTTACCTTTTAAAAAGGGATTCTTATCTTTCCCCACGAGGTCTTCAAGCCAGATGGAGTAGTGCATCTCTGTCTTGAAAGCCCGCCCTACAGATAGGAGTTCCTATCTCTACTGCCTATCCAACCCGAAGATTCTTATTCGTGGTGGAGTGCTTCGAGTAGGATCCGACCCCATCCCAGCAGTCAAAGTCCTTCCTGACCCGGCTCACCTGCCTCTGAAGCTGGAATGCCTTTCTAGAGGAGGCTACCCGAGGAATCGAGAAGTTTGAAGTGGGATGTGGAATGTGATTGGTGATGGATGGTGGTTATGAAATAAGTTCTGCATCAGATGATGAGCCCGTGCGAAAACTTTTTCTTTTTTTTATTGGCGCCCGATAGGTAGGCTATTCGATTGAGTCGAAAGCCTACCAACGCATAAAGGTTCCGATTCGAGCGAGAGCCCAAACGGGGGAGGCGATAACGTCTTGATCGAAAGCTCCACTGTTCTGAATAATGAGAAAGACTTTTCAAAATTCGATCAACGAGAATCTTATCATCTATCTGTTAGGTAGGCCAACCGACCGAGTTTTGTTGGGCGTCCATGTCACAGAACCTTTCTTCTAGCCAAGAATCCCATTATTGATCGAATCGGGGCCAATTCATTGGCAAATGAAAAATCTACTGTTTTAACACTCAGAAAAAAACCTAGACTAGAAAAGAAGAAGAGTAACTAAGACAAGAGCTAGGTAAGCAAGATGGAGAGGCTAGAAAAGGCGGGGCTCTCCATCCCTAGGAAGATTGTGTCCAGGATCTGGTAATCTAAGTTCTGGTCGGCTCGTATTAGCCTGTGCTTTATTACAGGTAGTCATGCCCCCCGTTCCTTTAGTCTTTTCAACGGTACTTGAATCTTAAGTCGCGGTCATGTCGCGCCCCCCAGTATAGTGACCGATTCCATGTTTCCCCCGAATTTATTCAGTTCCAGGCTGTCTCTGATAGGGGCGCGGGTCGAGCGTCTTCAAACCTCTGCTCATCCATCTGCATTCCAAAGGCGAACATTTCCATTGAGTGACTGTAACTGCTATGGTTTACAGTCAATAGTTCTTAACCAACCCTTTCTCGCCGAGCTTTAAGAGAGAAGAGTCAGGGGGACCTTCTTTTTCTCCTGCGGAGCCCCTCAGAAAGTTACCGGCGGCCGGTAGCTCTACTAAGCGAAGAACCGCTCGCTGCCTTTTCTTCGCGAATAACATGTGCAGGTAGCCGCCTAGGAGAAGAGAAGCAAGCTACCTTCCATCTAGATCTATAGGCGGCAATGGTGCTGGTAAGCATGGTCACTGTATCGGCGGCCGGCGCTCCGCGTTCTATCTGGGTTCCGCTCTTACGTGCGCCCCACCTCACATAGAAGAAGGGGAAGCCCTTCCATAGAAGAAGCAAGCCGTGTGGGTGAGAGGGGATTGAATCATTCATTCATCAGATACGTCTTCTTCCGTGATCCATTTCATGTAAACTCTAATTAGTTATCAAAAGGCCTACTTTACAAACAAAGGGAAGGTCGTTTCCCGGGAACCTTGCAACCTTGCGGTTCCCGGTAACCGGCCGCATCGGCCCGGTTACCTTCGTCACCGTCGGTTCCCGCAACCAAGCCATTTTTTTCTTTATTTTTATTATGTCTTTCTGAAGGGCTTGCGGTTCATTACACCAAAGGCTTTCAGTGAACTATTGAAGCTATCGAGAGAGTACCAAATGCTGACGAAGGTAACCGACTTTCGGTGGACGCGGAGCCAACGAGTCTTGAAGTAAGTGGGCGTTAAGCGTAACGAGTCTAAGGTTACAGAAGCGTTCGCCAACTTTGATAGGTAAACGCTTTGCAAGCAAATAGAGCAGAGAGCTTACCGTCTCTTTCTATTAGAGTCGCGAGCTTGTTGTAGTCGGTCCGTGAAGGGAGAACTTGCTGCTTACTTGCTATATCCCCGCGTTCTTGCACGGCTCGCTCGTTCTTCGAGCCCTGCTTCTCCCTTCCCGTTCGTTCTACCGTCCAAACTAAAGCCGTATGGAGTATAGCCAAGTGGTAAGGCATCGGTTTTTGGTACCGGCATGCAAAGGTTCGAATCCTTTTACTCCAGATTATGAACACCCGATCGGATCTGTCAAGAACGAGCTGACGACTACAGGGGAAGCGGCTGATTGCAGTCCCTGAGCCCAGCCCGGGAGGAGGTTCCCTGGCGCTTCGTGGGACGGGCGTTCGCAGTCCCCCTCCCTCTAATCTAATCCTCCCCCGCTCCCCATACGAATTTGAACTACGATCCCCTGGAGCAAAACGCTTTTGATACACTTTTGAATGCTGTCACCGAAAGTGTCAAAAAACTGACGGTAACACATAATTTTCCCTGCCGGAAAACTGGACATATTCAAAAATAGTCGAGCAGGTCATTCATTGGGGATCCGGCGGATCTACGTTATATATATGAGATTTTTTCTGATATTACGGAGTATGGCTTTGCCAGTAATGACTTTCACGAGGCATTAAATATCCTCTATTCTATTGGGGGCCGGGGGTTGGTGGATAAAGATGGACAGTAAGGATTGCGTAATTTCAATTTCTCGGCCTCGCTTAGGTTCCTCTCGATTCTCCCCGGATTTGAGGATCACCTTTGACCTGCCCGACATGCTGTTGACTTGGAGATGAATTCTTCGGCCGTACCTTCTGCGGTCGTTACGCTTGGCTTTATTGTTGGGATATTACATGCTGGGACCAAAGAAAAGTAGAAGCCTCAACCGTGTCGAAGGCAACTACAGTACGCTACCTCCAAAATAAAGATCTACATCCCGTCGCTACCCTTTCAGCCCTTTAAATGTTCATCTTCCCGCGTGAGGGTGATCAGCGTTCTCGTTCACGAAGCCAACCGACTTGCTCATGGGAAGGAGCATGTGAGGGAGAAGGACCAAACTTCGTCTCTTCGAACGGAGCCCAGGTTTCCTTTTTGATACTATGTAACACCTCCTCATCAACAGACGTTTCCCGAATAACCATTCATTTCATGAAAAACCTGCGCTTGTTAGCAGCTGAATCACTCTCTCCTCTCGTAGTGGGCCTCTTTTCTTTCCCCCGCTGGCATGAGGAAAGGGTCCATTCCACTAGCTCTTCTTCTTTTGATAATAAATAGAGGGGTGCGCTTTCCCTTTGAATGAGTAGATCTTCCAGCCCCCGTGCCTACCTTTACTCAATGCTCCTCAAGTCCGAAAAGGAGACTGAGTGGAAAGGGGGTAGGGAAGTGAAGTTACAGAAATGGTAGTCGTGGACTGGTACCGCAGTACTGCCTACTTTTGGTAATCCTTATTGTGATCCCTCACTCTGGGCTAAGATAGTCTCTTAAGTGCTAGCGTGACGGGAGAGCAAATAGCAATGAACCTTATCTACTGTATTAGTTCCCTCCTACCAAGAACTCAAAAAGTTCTCTATGCGGGGAGGGGAAAAGGGTACCGATAGGCGGATTGACGCATCTGAGCAGGCAGGGAATACTCAGTGCTTGGAATATGAATGCTATGAGGCTTGGGCGAGAGAGCAGGTCTAGGAGGCCCAGATATTGCATCATGTGAAACGAAAAGACCCATAAGAGCTGTAAACAAGTGAGATAGGCACGAAAGGGGGGGCATTCTGGGGATGTCTTTCATCAGCCAGCACCTTCAACAGCCAGTAGGACAGATGCCGACACGGATTCCCCCAGATTCAAGATAGGGTACGCCCGATGACCAGGCAGGGCGGCCCCCTTGGTTGTTAATCCCATAGGTCTAGAGCACGATCACGTGAAGAAGAACATACCACCGGTTGATTCACTTGTCTGATTCAGTATGTAGGCACAGAGAAAGTCTTCCAGCTTGAGCCAAGAAAGTCTCACCCTTCTATGTAATGTAGTACATCCACAACTTCTCAGCTCTTTCATTGCAACTCACCACCCAACAACGGCCACCCTCCCTAGGTGTAAGCTTGATGCCTAGCGGCTTCCTTTTACGGGTTGTCTACCGATCTCACTGGTTCACTCCCTTGAGGAATGTTCCTCGAGTCGTGATGCTTTGATTGTCGTCTTTAAGGATTTGTCTGGCTGGTGTTCAGCCAATGGCTTTTGTCTTCGGGTGCCTCGCCTTTAAGTTAAGGCTTCGTTCCACTCCTCCCTTCGATAAGGTTCCCTTTTTGGGCACTGGACCTAGTTACCGCTCCATGGGAACATCTATAGATTCCGCTATCGGGAAAGTCAGGCATGGAATCACGCTAAGGTAAGGTTTCTATCTAATCCATCTAGAATAGGATCTACTCTATCTATTTTATTTTCCACTTCTGCCTGGCTGACTGAATAAAGAAATGGAACCATAGCTAAGACTGATCGATGAGCCTTCTCTCTCCTTGCCTTGATCTGTCTAGTTCTATTTTGACTAATCCGAATCTGTGGACTGAGTGAGTAGCTAACTAAAATAGAATATTTGAGGATATAGGAGTGGGGCTATTCTTCGCACCGAGAAAATCATTATTTAATCTCGTTATCTCCACGGGCGCTGGGTTAAGGGCAGAATCAGACCTTGGGGAACCGGTACGAAAGGGAGCTAGCTAAGGCAGCATAGTAGGCCTTTTAGAAAGGAAGCCAACTCTTGTTCGACGTAGGGTAGAGTCACTTATTTCATTCCCTTCCATCCGGGCCGGCTAGAGACGGAGACTTTCCCAGTGAAAGCGCTGGCGTTCAGTTTGGTTGCGTGCTTTCCGATCTCTTTCCCTTCCTTTCTGTGGTAGCATGGTTAACGGTAGCATGTTTGCTAGTCTTGTCGTCTACTAGGCTTGACCGTGGGAAATTGACTTATTCTTTCTTGCTCAAGTCAAGTGGATTCATTTGGCTCTAGACTACGATTCGATAGAGAACGATTTGGCACATCTTCGATTTCCTGGTATGAAAGTAGTTAGGCTTGGTTTTCTTTGAGTTCAAGATATTCGGCATAAGCCGTCTTTGCTTTTGCTCTTATAGATGTGATCCTTGTCTTTAGCTTGGCACCAGGGCGGCTTGCTTACCTACCTTATGACTTTCGGACTTTCTTCTTTTTTTTCTGTTAGCACGCATCCAGTGACCGATGAATCTGTTGTCGGAATAACAAGAGAGCCTGGGTTGGCTTTCTAATAATCTCTTTCCTTGCCTACGGGATGTGTACATGAATAACTATTATCTAAGTAGTATGCTTTCTAGTTCAAGTAGCAATTCCTGTCTCTGCTTCGACGGATGAAAGAGTTATCTTGAGTTGACCCTGACTAAAGTTCTGAACTTTGCTTCATTGCGTAAGGGGTTTCAAGCTTATATTCAGTATAATAATGGAAGGGTCTTTTCTTTAGCTTTTTTTTTTACACTGAACTCTTTGCGGTAGCCGGTGTCGGCTAGCAAGTTGCGGTCACACTGCAAGGCTTGCTTGCTTACCCACTGACCCTAAATAAAGTCTTTCTGTTCCTGTCCTTCATGCCATTGATTGATGACTTCGTATCTTGTGTAAGAGATATTCCATAAAGTTTATAGAGACTGAAAGCTGCCTAAACTGGATCAATAGAATAGAACACAGGTAAGGACGAATGCGAGAGAATGAGAATCGTAGGTAGTCTTTGTTACTTGCACCGGTCGTTACACCGACGCCAAATTAAGGCCGACATGGAGCCATGCGCATGATTCCAAGAGTCACTAGAGGCGAAACTTAGTAAGAATAACCAGTAATGTAATGTAATGTCACGAATGGATGAAGCAAGCACTTTTAGATGGTATCGATCAGAGCCAATCAACCCTTTTCCCTGATTATCGTCACTTAAATCCCACTAGCCGAAATAGAATCCGTCAAGTAAGAGATAAGCCAGAGATCCAGATCATTAGAATACGTCACCGGTCCGAGACGAGATGGGCCTTCTCGCGAAAAAGAGTAGTTTATTCCTATCACTAGGAGTAGTAGCGCTAGCGGCGCAGAAGGATAAAGTAGCTAAGCGCTAAAAAGCTATCTAGATAGTTTCCAGCTGAGGGATATTGGCTTAGATTGGTCTTAGCTTCGACTCGTAGTCTTCGACCACTCTTCTTCTTATCTTATCCCCGAAGGTAGCTTGCTTCCATTCAGGTAGCTATTGCTGAGAAATGGCCGAAAAAAGGAAAGTCTTCTTCCACTTGCTTTCTCGCTTGACTTGAAAACTGGAAAAACGGCAGCTATCGGAAATAAAACAAACAAGGAGTTTACTACGCATTTTTTTTATAGAGAGAGAGTCAGGGGGGTTTGCTTGCTGGCTCTCAGGGCTTCTAGTCGGTTCTGTTCTAATTTCAGTCCCTTTCATTAGCTACGCTCAGGTTTCACCAACTTCGCATCGGGTTCACTTCAGTGAAATCTTGTTAAAGCAAACCAACGGTTGGTTGAACCTGAGGACGGTAGCGTTCTAGCTAACCGGGTCAATTCAAACTCACTACATACTCCATGGAATTGAGAACCCGGCGTAATTTGTTTTCTCCAGCGGCTGGCTCTTTTTCCTATATTCTTTCATATGGCCCTGCTACGTCTGCCCACTACAGAACAGGCCTGACTCCCGTGAGCAGGTCCGCTGGCTCTTAGTATGGCTTTTGACTTTTCTGATCCGGCATGATAACAACTCGAACTCAACTTCTATTCTTTCAAGAGCAAGAGAAAGGCACCGAGATCCCGCCGTCGTTTGCCCGTTGCCAATAGGATCGACTTGGGTAGTCAGATTCAATTGTGAGATTAAAAAATACGAAAGTCAGGGGCCGGAAATCTTGGGATCAAAGGGTTGTTCTAAAGGACTGTAAATCCTTGCTCCTAGGATCCAAGAAGGCGTTTTTGGTTTATTCCTAATTACATAACTGACTACCCTACTAGTGTAGTGTCTACTGACTGAGTCGTGAATTAGATTGGATGGGCCGATGGAGAATAAAATTAGGAGTTGTGGAAAGGACTTAAGATACTATGTATCAAGACTCGCGATAGGATTTGAGTGCTCAGTCATTCAATATTTGATGGGTGATTTTTTCTTATAGAAAAAAAGGTAGCTTGCTTACTTAGTGCTTGTGCTAAGGGATGACTTGCTTTTTTTTTATATGCCCATACTATTGTTTCGATAGATCCCGGTATCAATACAATTAAAAAACCTATGAATTAGAGTAGAGCAGTTGACGATTATTTCGAATTGATTGGAAGAAGAATAGGTGTAGCGAAGAAAAAAAAAGAAAATGTTATGTGCTCCCGGGAAAGAAATTGCTACTCTATTCGATGGGCCAGGAACAATCGAAAAAAGCCAGACCTGTATGGTCTCTCTTTGAATCCTTACTTAATATGCTTAATATGGTGATACCCCCGATTCAACCTACATATGTCTCTCCTCCATCAATCGGTACTAGTTATTGTAATTTTGATTCCTTGATTTGTCCGATGATAAATGCGAAACGAAAGAAGGATCCTCCTGCTGGGAATTAGATCCTAAGCCCCCCCTACA